AGAACTAAAAAGATTTGTGCCAAAACAACAGATGCCAAAAAGAACAAAAGGCCTTGAACACGTAGTGGATCTTGAAGTACTATTTCTGCATCTCCCTGACCAAATCCACCCACATTAGGATTACTTGTTAATGGTTGATCAAGTTTGATAGATTCGCCCTCTGAAACACGAAGTTCTGGTCCTGGAGGGATAATATCAACCACTTGGCGTCCATCCAATGCATCCGTTATGGTTATTTCGTACCCCCCTTTTTCTTTTCGTATGATTTTGCTTACTATACCCGCTGCTGTAGCATTATAAACCGTATTGTTACTTTTTGTCCCGTCGGGATAAATCTGGCCCCTTCCCCTGTTACCACCTACGTATATTGGGTATTTTAAGAAGTGAACATCTTTATTAGTCGCGGGATCCGGGGAAAGAATAGGAAAAGTGATTTCACTATATTTCTTACCAGGAACAGGCCCTATTACAAGAATATTTTTTTTAGTGGGGCCGTAATTCTGAAAAGATAGATTGCCTATCTTTTCTTTCATCTCGGCAGAAATACGACTGGGGGGGGCTAATTCAAACCCTTCCGGTAAAATAAGAACGGCCCCTACATTCAACCCCCCCTTTTTACCATTAGCAAGAACTTGTTTCAGTTGCATATCATAAGGAATTCTAACAACTGCTTCAAACACAGTATCAGGAAGTACCGCTTGCGGAACCTCAATATCCACAGGTTTATTAGCTAAATGGCAATTGGCGCATACAATACGACCAGTGGCTTCTCGTGGATTTTCAAAACCCTGCTGCGCAAAAATGGGATATGCATTTGAAATGGAGGCCCGAGTTATTATATATATCATGAGTGATACGGAAATGAATCGAGTAATCTCTTCCTTTATCGAAGAAAAAGTATTTCTAATTTGCATGGTCCAATCGTTGATCCCGAAAATTTCTACAATAAAATTGGGTAGGTCGCTAGTATAGTTCCCTATCCACGATTTTGCTATTTACTGAAATAATTTTACTGGAATATGGGAGGAATCCTCTGAATGGGTAGAAAGAGTAAGGTAAGTACGACCTGGAATGCTTTGCTTAGGTACAAAGTAAGAAACATTCTAATTGACTCGTTTTTCAGTCATTCATTGAATGATAAATCACTACAAGTGACGGAGATACACGATTTAAATAAAGGAAAATCCAATATTTGAAAATTGTATCTAGAATGACTGGAAAAGTGGAAACAAGACCAGATATAATTTGATCATTATGAAAAAATCCAAAATCGTTATAGACATAGCCAATCATTAGTTCCCAACCGTGGGGCGAATGGAATCCGATACATAAATCGGTTACTAAAAGAATGGAAAAGGCTTTTATTGTGTCACTTAAATTATATAGGAATTCTTGAACCCAAGAATTAAGAAAAACAAGTTCTTCATTACCCAGAATAGAATAAGCACTTAGAATAACGAAACAGATTAGATTTGTCGAGAAGTGCAAAATTGTATGGATATGATCCTCATCGTGTATCTTGATCAATTGGATTGTTTCTTTGTGGAGCCCCATACGAAACTTTTGTAGATGTCTTTCCGGGAATTCCTTTACCATTTCATCCAAGAGAAATAGCTCCTCTAATTCTATGAATTTTTCTAGAATACTCTTTTCTTGAATATCGTTCAAAAAAGTTTCGGATTGCCTAGTATTCCACCAATTAGTAACCCAAGATTCTAGACTTTTATTAAATGAGAGAGTGATCCACCGGGGCAAAAAGACTACAAATACTATAAATGAAAGATATCGAAGGGGAATAGATGCGCTCTTTTTTGTCATTTTTTCATCTGTGAATTGTCACCTCATTCGTTGACTCTATGCGATCTAATATTTCTATCAAGCATAAGTTCTATTATAAGGTATCGCGCCTATTAATTATTAATTTATTAATCGAGCCCCCATTTTTTAGTTGTGATTCAGAGGTTAGTCCTTGAATCTAGTGTAGAAAAAATACAGAAATAGAAGAAGAATCCACTTCGAATTCGAATTCAAATGAAGAAATAATAAAAAACTAGATTGTTTCCAGATATCTTAATTGATCAAATATTCGAAGTAATTACTCCCCTTTGATGAATGCCCGAAAGATTCAAATAAAGATTCCAATAATGAATATTTTTCGGATTTCGAAATGAAAGAACTTCCTGTTTATTAAAAAAGAAAATATCAAATATTTCGAAAAAAAAAATTGACAGACAAAAACAAAAAAGGTTTCGTTTTATATTATGAACGCCACGTACACGTTTGCCTTGCTTTTGCCCCACGAGGCGTTCTGAAGAAACTTTAATTAAGTAAGTTATGCTTATATAAAAAAGAGGATTCTTAGGGGTTTTCCTCTTGCTGAGAAAGCATTTTTTTGCAGTTTCTTCAAAATACTTCAATTGGTACACGCAAGAAATAGGCCAATTCCGCAGCCTTTTGCTCAATTTCCCGTGGAGTCAAATTCTCATCAGTACGAGTCAAGGGAACGTCTCCCAGGCCTCTGATTTCCATATAAAGGACACGACGAGCATAAATACCCTCTTTTACTTCTATTCTGATGGACTGAATATCTTTCATAAGGAATCGTAAAAAGATGCGGCGATTTTTTCCAGGAAATCCCCAACGAAAAATGCACACTATTCCTTCTTTTCTATCAAATCGATCATAACCGCTACCTACATTCCATGTAATTGTGCACCACAAATAGGAACTAATAAAGAGACCCGCGATCCCATAGAAAGACATTACGATCCCTTGTGGGAAAAAAAGGATTTGTTGAGACGGAAAGAAGGATATCAAATTCTTATCAAGATAACTAGAAATTCCAACCAATAAGAATCCTAATGAACCTAAAAAAAGGATAAACGCCCAGCAGAAATTACTTGTTTTGCGAGATCCTGCTATAAATTCTATCCATATATATTCTGATCGCCAACTCATACATAGTAGATCCAGTTGCATTTTATGGAATAACAAAAAAAAATTCACTTTACTTTTTTTTCCGAAGTAACTCTCATCAACTAGTACTATTCTGATGTGAACTTTTAGTAATAATTAATCGAATTGGTTAGATATAATAAAATAAAAGCATCCCCTTCATATGATTCCCTATCAATAGCTACATACATATGGATAGATTTACTTTAATTTCAGACATGAGTTCGGATCCCAGCCTATTTTTTTTTTTTTTAATTGCTAGAATTTGTCTGTCCATATATCATGTTTACGCATGTATAAGATCTTTTTCATTTATGTTCGGAGAAAGCCACCCGTTATTCTTATACAATATTCTACTAAATGGATATCCTTGTTCGCTAAGTCTTGAAAAAAAAAAACTAGATGAGATTTGACCACATCAGATTTAAAAAATCTTTTTTTTTTGAACATGAAGAGATAAAGAGGCCATTGCAATTGCCGGAAATACTAGGCCCACTAAAGGCACAAAAAAGGAGGGTAAGTTGTTGAGAATTGTCATAGAATGGGGTACCTCGATTTAATATTTGTACCTGTTATTGTTATAAGGATATCTTATAATAATTATAATTCATATTATAATTCGTATATTAGTATACTAAGTATATCGAAGTGAGTATATATAATAAGTGCAAGCAATGTCGAACTAAATAAACGGACTTATTCATCTTTCTACATGAAATAGATGTATGTATGATAATCCACTTTCTTTATTATTCTTACTTCTTTTATTTTTATTCTTATATTGTTCTTATCTTCTTCTTCTAATTTCTTTTTTAATAAAAAAAGAGTCTCTTAAAAATTTAAAAATCTCTGAAAGATTCGTTAGAATCCGACCCAAGAGCGGGAATTCTTATAAAAAGGGGACTTCTTGGGAGATATAGAAAGATGCAAGATTCTATATTTTCTATATTTGAAATATATACATATAGAAGAGGCGAACAGAACACGAAATTCGTTTTATTTGCCTTGCCTCCTAATTCGAAGGAAGAATTCGCTGTTTATGTTGTTGTTTTTTTACCGATATTGCTAATCAGCAATATCGGTAAAAAAACAACAATTATCCGCATGATTCTTTCTACAATTAAAGCTTATGTCACAAAATAAAAATGCATTTTTTCGGTTTTTTTATTTTGATTCTGATAAACTAACTAACTAGTTGTTCGCCACAAAAAAAAGTTGAACTCAAGGCTCTACTTGATTGAATTTTTATTGAAAGGAAAAAAGGCGTGGAGCTGAAATAGCTCACTCAGAACACCCTTTAAAGGGTTACGTGGTACGATTGGATCGAATAAGCCCTTATGGAATAAATATTCAGCCGCTTGTGAACCTTCAGGTACTGTCTTATTCAATGTTTGTTCAATTACTCTTTTACCCGCAAATGCAATATAGGCATTGGGTTCGGCAATAATGATATCCCCCAACATACCAAAACTAGCTGTTACTCCACCAGTAGTAGGAGATGTAAGAATTGATACATAGAATAACTTTTTATTTGATTGATAATCATATAAAGCAGAAGATATTTTAGCCATTTGCATCAAGCTCAAACTTCCTTCTTGCATGCGTGCCCCTCCGGAAGCACACACTAGAATAAGAGGTAAAAGTTTATTGGTAGCATACTCGATCAAACGGGTGATTTTCTCGCCTACTACGGATCCCATACTACCCCCCATAAACTGAAAATCCATAACCCCAATTGCGACGGGAATCCCGTTTAGTTGACCTGTACCTGTTTGAACAGCCTCTGTTAATCCTGTTTTTTTTTGATAAGAATCAATACGATCTTTATAAGGTTCCTCTTCTGAATGAAATTCAATGGGATCCAGAGAAACCATGCCGTCATCCATCGGATCCCAAGTACCTGGATCAACCGAAAGTTCGATTCTATCTGAACTACTTATTTTCAAATAATATCCGCATTGTTCACAAATATTCATTTTTGACTTCAAAAATTTCTTATAATTTAATCCATAACAATTTTCACATTGAACCCACAAATGCCTGTA